GCAGCTCATTTTTCACTAAAAACTAGTGGTGGGTAAGGTAAGCGTTCTTTCGTCCTAAGACCTAGCTTCTGTTGTCTTTCGTAAGAATATACTCGTTTGATATTTATTTACCACCTTCCGAAAGAGCGCTACTCGCGGGCCAGCTCGATAAGCAGAATGGAGTGGCTCGACTGGTCAATCCAGAAAGTGTTAACCGCCTTCCAAGACTCCTACTTCGTAACAAGTGAGAGGGACGCTCGCGCACAAGTACCATTCTTGAGTAGCTTTGCCGAAGACTCCTCGCGTTTCTTGGTTAGAGAGTCAAGGGCGGTGTAAGCGGTTCCCCCTTTACACCCCTCTTTCAATCTGCCAATCAATTCCCAAGATGAGATGAACTTGCGATATGAATATATAATTAACGATCCGTGTGTTTCAAAGTCCGAAAGACCTCTTGTTAGAGCATCTACTGACCCCAAAGGGAGAGGATACCCCGTATACCTACTTTTTTCGATCTATGCGGCCATATTTCTTAGGAAACGTATTGCTTTAAGAATCGTACTAAACTTATCGAGAGATTTACCAATTGAGCTGCCCGAACATAATAAATTGTAGGAGGTTTGAATCTGGCTTTGCCGCGACTTCAAAGTACAATTATTCAGAGGGTAGTCAATACTGAAGAAAGAGAGGTAGGCCTGTCCTTGGTTGAGGCTTTCGAGGAATGAATAGATGGATGATGGTTATCTGGAATCTGGAAGTCTCATTCCCGCCCAAGTCTCTATGTGCCCAACAACCAAAAAGGTAGATGAACCAGGAAGTCACTTATGGCCTTCTAAAGGCCCACCCCGGTGTACACATCAGAGACAGAAAAATATGTTTCCTGCAAGAACAAGTGGTCATAGAACTACTAGTAACCGACTTAATCCCTCGCTTAGGGCATCGATACCGGTGGAAGGATCTCCACCAGACCGAGAAGTGCTCGCAAATAGAGAAGAGAGCTCGAATCGCGTTGTTGCAAGAATGAATCTTCTTTATTTTTAACCACCTTCTCTGAACGTTGGTAATGACTAAACAGCCTTTGACCACTAAATAAGGCACCTGACGATAAGTGATTCTATTGATTTCACGCACCAAGCATTTTATGGAGGAGGCATTGGAAGAGACATAGTAAAGTTCGTCTGATTACTATCACCTAAAGGCACCCACTCGGTCTAGTCATTTTAGTTTATTTCACCCCCTTTTTTCTTCGGCTTCCCTTGCCCAGGGAGGTAGCACTGCTTCCATCCGAGTAGCGCCGGTGGAAGTCCGAATGGAGATCCGATACCCCCCACAGGGCCAGTGGCAACTTTTCGGGCCAATCTCGATATGTGTCTGTCATCTTCCGCAGGATCTGACCTATGTTTTTATGCCTCCACTGTTCTATTGGTCTGAGGCCTGTACGGCGAGGGTTTGTGCTGTTGTATCTGATACCGGCTGCTCAACTTATTTTTTGAGGTGAGATCCCAGATCTGAAATTAGCTCGTGCGGTACTCCATATCTGCAGATTATGTTTTCTTTAATGATCTTGGCCTATTTCAGTCTTTGATAAGATGCCGCTCCTGGTAAAGTAATCAATTGTGCCACTAAGATGTATTCGTGTCCATTTGATGCTTTGGGTGTCACCTTTCCGATGATGTCAATTCCCCATGTGCAAAATGGCCATGGAGAGGTAAGATTGTGAAGTAACGCCTGAGGCACATGAATAAAGTTTGCATGAATCTGACACTTGTGGGACTTTTTCACGTACTGATGGCAATCGTTCTCCTCTTTTCATTGCCCTATTGAGTAAGGGTCGGTGTTTGCAAAAATGTCGAGCCAGTAGTGACAATGGGGGAGCTGGACACTAGTTGTGCTAGTGGAATGACCTAGTCATAGTCAGCCCGAACCGTTTTGCGGTTCTAGAGGACCCTGAACAATAAGAGGCAAAGATGCCAGATCTGGACACTTCAGAACAGGAAGAGATTGCTCAGGATGAGTGTCTGGGTAACAAAGCCGAGAAGGGTGTAGTCAAGGTAATTTTATTTCGAAGAGCCCATAGAAGCTGGAAGAGAGTAAGCTTAGTGCCGAAAGGAACAAGCAACTCCTGAGCTACTAAAACAAGAACTCTTTCACTCGGGCGACTTTTCTTATCGGGCAAGTTGCCACCCGTTTGTTCAATACCCTAACTCTAGTAAGTAGCTTAATCTGTCGAGAAGAACCATCCCTAGCGGATCGGACATGTAACCAGTCTTCTCCGCTTGAGAGGGAAAGACGGCTGCTCTGTGAACAACCCCTAGTTGCTGGTCCTGCTCCAGCTGCTGTCTGAACTGCCACCTCTGCTCCAATACATAAGCTCCAGCTGAAGTGTAGCAGCTCCGTCCCATTCATCACTGCTTTCTGTTAAAAAGAAAAGAGCTGCTCCTCTCCGATCTAAGTCCTCTCTCTAGTCAGAAATAGCGTAAATTAATCAGGATGGATCGACAGGCTTTCCAAACCAAACCTACTGGTCTCTTCCTGCATTGCTGCCTGGCCCATCACCTTGATATGATGCACACTCGGTAAGGTCTTACCATCCCCCCTTCAATATCCATATTCTGGGAACCTCGGACTTTACCCCGGATCGCCAGCTAAGGCCTTCTACCGCAGCGGACCCACAGGCCAATGCCAATCTCTCAGGGGAGGTTCTCTTTCATCCGTCTTTCCTAGGTGCGCATCTCCATCTACTAAAAGTAGGGGTGGTTGCCATAGATAGATTGGGTCATTCGTAACCAGAGCAATAACCGATGCTACAGCTATACGTGGCGGCCGCACACGCTGCTTTGTTTAACAAGCATCACCCTTCCTTTCTTTTCCCAGTTCACCTACTCCAAACACGAATAATGTTAAGCCCTACCAATCCGCCTACATCACCACTTTTGAAGGAGGATCGGGAACCAGCTAAGGCACCGTAGCGTCCCCTAAAGGCATAACTGACAGGTTCTGTTCTATCTGCCCATCCGAGTCATCCCGTACTCCAAAAAAGCAGAGGTGAGGTTCCGGAGAGTGGGACGGATCTACCTGGCCAAGGTGCCAATATAAAGTGGTTCTCCGAAATGTTGAAAGATGCTCTACCTGCGGTACCTAACTAGCCTTTCACTACAGCTGTTTCATCAATATCCGATGTAGCGCATTCTCCCTCTTTCGCATATCTTCAAAACTGTCAGATAGCTAGTAAGTAGTTCTCGTATTTCCAGTTGTGATAGTTGTTGTCCGAGCTCTGTGATTCAAGACAAAGAATATAGGCTAGAGTTGCTTTCCCGAATGAAAAGGGTATAGTGGAATCTCCGAACGAACACTACGAATCTGTATGCTCGTGCTTTCCGGGAAGGCAGGTCCGGTTAGTTCTTCTCCAATTAGCATCTCGCCTGATCGTCTGCTGAGTTAATAGCAGCAAGTGCTAGTTCAAGTCAGTAATCATTTGATGCGCGGGATCTTGACTGTGACGAGTAAGAAAAGAAGGTTGAAGTACTACGGATATCGGAGCTTTAGTTTAAGTGATTCAAATCAGTGAACTGTACTCGTCCAAGCCAGCGGGTAAGATGAACCAGACCGGGCAGGTGAACGAACAAGGAAAGTAGAGGATTCGGATAGGCGAGTCAAGGCGTTTGTGTGAAAACTCTATCTGTCTCAAATAGAGATGGGGAAAGCTACTCTTTTCTTTTTCACCAGGGATCCGATCCCAGTTGATTGATCTCGACTTTACCAGCTCATGAACGGCATTCGTCAGACTTGAGCAGTAGGTTTCGACTCGGTCAGCTGTCTTGATGAAGATTGACTTCAGCCAAAGAGAATGAATTGACTTCGGGTTCGCACCCGATCAACGAAAATCAATCCACATAGAAAAAAATAGAAATCGTTCAGTACGCTAATCTTGACAGTTTCCATTTTCGATTGAGAAAGCGGCGGGCCCAGTGAGCTCCCCAATAGTGCACCAAAACGGGGCCGGAGAGAGGGTAAACCTTAGATCGGCTAAGATCGAATTGAACTGTCTTTGATTGAGCGATTCCTGCCCGATTTTGATTTCCGTCCCCGCGGGATCAATTTACTTTTATGAGTATCCAGCGTCGTAGCGCGTCTCTTTATATAGAGTCGTTCCTTCCAGAGGAGTAGTCTCTTTCAAGTTAGTGAAGTGAAACTCTGGACGGGGAAGAAGCCGTCAATACTGGATAGTTTTAGTCATTGATTTTATGGTTAGTAAGGTACTAGTTCAGTTATAGTGCTGGAAAACTCAGATGCTACACACATGGGCTGGAAAGTCTCTCCTTTATGTTCTTTACATTACAGTTGACCGACTCAATCCATCAATGTTTTCCCCCGGAAAATTTTCCTACATATCCAACCTGTGAAGCTGGAGCTGAGCGAGAATCGGATTCTGATACTCGAAACAACTCGGCACTCACATCGGTAAAATATCGTCTAATAGATAGACCTGGAAATCGATGCTTTCTAGCTCCTCACTTCCGGTCGGTGCGCCTCCCCTTTTTGTTTTCTTTGATTCACAAGCTGGAATTGAACCAGCATCCCCGGTTGCTTTCCCGGCGCACTTCCCTTTATTTATTGTTATAAAAAAGACTTACCCCGCAAGGAAAAGACAGAAGACGTACGCAGCTCAGAAAGTATGTTCAATTCTCCGTGTGGATCGGCGCAGGTCAAAGAAAGGAAGAATGGAATTACAGAATGCCATCATATAGAAGGATTGATACATTACTACAAGGAAGAAAGTAGATGATCACGTAGGGCGAATGAATCAAAGAAAGGGAAACTTCTCCATCCCAGAAAGCGGAGTGACTTCTTGAATCTTTGAATAGAGAGCCCCATTAACCAGACAAGCTGGAGGAGACAAGCTACCTCACATAAAGGATGACCAAGGGCCAGTTGACGCAGCAAGCTAGAGCTATGAAACCGCCCCTTTCTCATTTAACTCGTCGGATTATGAATGAGATATTCAGACGTCAGCTTGAAGGCTACGATTCCGTTCTTCTGTCTAGCGGAGCGAGCGAACCACTAGATGATCCATACTTCGCATTAAACCGTGACCAACATGTCCCGCCCGAAGGCACAACTATGAGACCAACCTGGTTGCGATGTCATTGATCGGATCCCCCTTCTAGAAAGAAGAAGACGGAGAATGGCCCGTCTTCGTGATCCAGCATAAGTCAAAAAGTTTCTTCAACCCAGGGATCCCTGTCCAGCCTCTTAAGGGAGAGGAGACAGTGGGGGCTACTATGTTATCTGACACCCCTCTGGATGATGAATGCGAGAAATCAAACTAACCGAGATCGAACCTTAAGATTTGTTTGAGCTTTCCGTACGACTGGCAAATAGAGTCATTCGCTCAAAAAAGAGATTCTAGGAATAGGTGCTTGGCATATCGCAACTTCCAGGCCTTTCCCAACTAGTTTGCCTTCTTCTTTCTTAGTAGAATATGTGGCCAAGCGGGTTACAAGAGGTTAGAAAATATGCTTCTCACGCTAAGACTAGTACGTTGTCTTTCTAATCCGCCTTTAGCGCATGCCTCGGGCGTCCCTATTTCCTTCTGTCAATCGGATCAATCTACTTTCGTAAAAGGAAACCGAAAAGAGGCAACAAAGAATGCTCGCGAAAGTTGGTCATTTCTGGCTCGTTCTAACAAGATATTTGTATTGGCTGGCAGTAGTGTTTGCGCGGAGGTATACGACGCTATATGAGAATTCCAAGGATTTATAGGTTTGATGAAATGTGGTAGGTAAGCACATGTTTTCTTTCTTTGCGTGTACGGTATTAGTTGGTGCCAGTGGGATGAAAATGGCTTTTACGCGAGAAAGGGCCGGCGGTTGAGATGGGACCCTCTTTTTGTATTCTGATTTGGAGATTTTGTAACAGATACGGGATCAGTTCTGGCCTTATCGGAATCCGTCTTTCCTCCTATGCTTCACTACGGAGACCTGCGCGAATGCTATGAGACAATACGAGTTTCCTATCTGACCGCATCGGAGGGATTCCAGACTACTAATTGAGTGACTTTATTATGAAGCATCTATTGTTTCATACGATCGTTGACGGTGAGAGGAGAAATGAAAGATTCTCGTATGAACTTAATAGCGGATAAACTGTCGTCAGCTCACTGTCTGTCCATACAAAAAGATAGTAATTGACGTTACATCTTATGTAGAATTGTGCGGGAAATTGCATTGACGTCCTTTTACGAGTGGCGTCCCAATACAGAAGAAGCGCAAAACCTTACCGGCCCGTTGTTGGTTCGTCTAGAAAGATAAATAAAGCGGTCACTCTATAAGTGGCAGGTTATTACCTGTTCCGCCTCGTACATGAACGGATACTTAGTAATGAATGTTGGGACGTTATACACGATCGAGCAGCAGCTAAGACATTTCAAAAAATGAAAGTATGTTCTCGTTCTTGTCTCCTCCCCCTCCATAAACCGCACGCCACACCTGGGGAATTGGGTTCTCCTCTGAGAGCGTGCAGGGGATATTGTGTGAATAAGTTGCGCAGATGTTCTTGAAGTTGTTTAAGTGACTGATAATGAGCTCAAAAAGTATCTTTTAACTGTCCCTTTCTTTCATTGTTTGATAACTCTTTCGCCTATTAGTAGTTCACCGGGAGACAGCGGGGGCAGTCCGTAACGAGAAGTATGGCCCAATTTATCAAGTCTTTTACATTTCCTGGATCAACTTAGAATGTATTGTACGTCCATTATTTAGATCCCTACGTTCAATCAGATCTAGGTTACCCATAACTCTCAAGGGTAAAACGTGAGTCCGCGGGCCTCATATATCGGTCAGATGGGGTACCCCGATGGAGACACGAGGCTCTATTTAGCTGCCACCTACTCGCTAACAATGAAATGAGTAGACGGCTTTTTCATAAGTAACTCAGCGCATGTGTGTCAAGTAGTCCAGAGGGAAATGAAAGAAAACAAGATAAAAGAAAGATCATGCAAGCAATGAGCCAACATGCGGACTATGATCCATTACAAACAACGATTTCTTTCTGGCTTGCTGCACAGCTGTAGGAACGGATCTGGACAAAAACAATAAGGAACTGCTCCTCTGGTAGAATCAAAATCGGGGAGCGGATCTTACCGGGACTCACGGGAGAAAGAAATACCTATGAATACATTTGCAGCGAGACTACCTGTATGCCGAGTGGCTCGTTTGAAGCTAACGCCCTGTCATACACAGATCCCCGGGAGGCGTCTTTCCACACATGGGTCCTTCTCCCCGCTTTGCCATCAGTATCGCTAGTCTCTTTGTTGAGTGGGATGATCGCAAAGTCCCAAAAGCATCCGTTTTCTGGGAGAAGAAGGCGGAGGCCACTATTTCAATGAAATTCTCCTGTACCGCTTCAGTCTCACGATTCACCTCGAGATAAAATTGAATTGCACAAAACGCTTTTTCCCGGCTCTTCGTAGCACAAATTCTTTTCTATGAAATCAAATAAGGTAGATCCGATTTCACCTCTGGGATTAAGGCTGCGAGAAAGCGGGCGTTCATAATAAAGCCGTCTATTTCATTGTAAATAAAGCAATGTCTTTTTTACGCTTTGCGACCTACGTACCATGGACCCATAGAGAGTCGCTATCAAGCGTTCTGCTGCAATCCTATTTGTTGAGATTGCAGTGGAATTTCAGTGCCATGAGTCGATCCTTCAAAGGGAACTCGGCGGCATCGGCCGTAGGGAGCTTGTCTGGATAGGTGGAATGAGAAATCTCCGGTAGGCGGGAATGGATTTCTTTCAATCGGACCGATCCCGGGAGCGAAGACCAGCTGCGATTATGGAAGATCGGTCAGGTCATTACGAGTTCAAAAAAGACCGATTTGACCGCTAGGCGAAATAAAATTATTTCAAAAGTGGAGGCTCCGAAGGAGTAGAGCGAAAATGAGAAAGTAAGAAATCACCCCTAGGTGAGACGTAACTTTTCCAAATTTAACCCCGTCTTCTTAGTAAAAAAAAGGAAAGTAAGGCTTTCCACGTAGGTGGAATAGCCGCTTTTACTGAGCACAATGCAATATCTGCGATCAATCTGTTCGGTAGGCATTTACCCTTATATTCAAAAAGAAGTCAGGTTTCCCCAATAGCTGAGATTGGTACTGGAATTCGCGAATCGATGCACCCCAAACTATTCCATTCCATGAGCTATTGTAGATCGGGTGCACTTCGTGACACCTCCATGGATGATTTCAACACATTTGACTTCGTAACCTTAGCGGCCGCCGTTCTTTCAGAACCGTGCTTTCACTCTTTTGCGCATTCCATTTTGCGACATGCTATCCCCCTAAGCAAAGGCAGGTTATTCATTCCATGAATTCATATGGTTCACCTCCGCATTTGGTTACAATCGCATTTTCCTGTGTGCTATCCCCATCTTTATAAGAAAGGGCTTATTCATTCTCTGAATTGATCCTTTTCACCACCTGTTTTATACTGGAGCGCATTCTCGCTTGATTCATCTTTATAAGCAAAAGCGGTCCGTTCTCTGACCGGGACACATGAGTAGTAAGTAAAAGCGAGATTTGGGTCAGCTTGAGAGGGCGTCCCATGCCATGAATGAGTTTTAGAGGGCAATCGGGGGGCTCTCGGTGAATTGCGAAGAGATCTTATCATTACAACAGCTCGGTGGAATTAGATCTATTTTGAGAACTTGTCTTGGAATTCTAGGTCTCACGATTTCCCCTCTTTCTGACAGGTGCTACTATTCTCCAACCAAGCCTATATGATGATCTTAGTAAGGCTTTATTTGGGGACACACGCATCCGAATAAGCAAGAGTTAGTTACTCACTCTACAAATTAGTATATTCCCCCCTCTTTTTTATGGGAGTCGTATTCTCCCCGACATGCTATTACTTAGAAGTCAAATATGGGTAGCCATGCTCTAGGAATTGTGCTATTTCACCTCCACTCTCTGACAATAGCATTCTCCAACAGTCTATCTACCCATGAATTGGTCTAGTTCTCCCCTGATGGAACGCCTTCCCCCCGGCATGTTATCTACATCTTCAAATGGCTGCTCGGATACCAGACCAGAGTTCCGCCTATGGCACCTCCGCTATAGTAACCAGATTCTGTTATTACATGTATAAGGGCCTACGCCTTCCTTTCGCCTGCGGTGATTTAACGAAGCTTTTTTGTTGGCCGCTCTATCTTCATAGCTTTCTCGATACAGATATAAGGGTATTCGAGATATGGATAGATTTTGCAAAGTCGCCGCATTCATAGGGTTTGAGAATTTTCCGCATTACTAAGAAGAGAAGGGAACCTAATGTGCGGGGTGTAGTACGGGTGGCTTTTCCAGTCTCTCTGCTTGAGTAGTTTATGAAAGAAAGGTTTTTAGACTTACTTTTCAGTATTCATGGGTAAATCTGTAATAAAATAAGATGGACGCCGTGGCTCAACTGGTAGAGAAAAGGCACAAAAGGTGGGGACTCTTTTTTGCATTTTTAGGATGGAGAATCTTATTAATGATTAAAAAGGAAAGGGTTGTAAAAGAAAGGGCGCCTCAATGTAATAACCCGCCATTTTTGGCCCAAGAGAATCTTTTGGATCTGCGGCAACTAGGTCTGGGCCTGCCGGTAATGGAGAAGACAGAGCGGTTCTAGTCTCCGAAGGGTCCCTCCGAACAAGAAGAATTAGAAGAAAGGGTATTTTGGTTTTCAATTCTTGATAGTTCCTAAGGCGAAGACCAATTCTTTTCTTTCAGAACTTCCTATAGACCGCCCTCCCTTCTTATATAATAGTAGATTTTGAGCTATGCTTCCTCTACAACTCTTTTAGCCCCGTCTTTGGCGCCTTTTCCACGACTTCTACTTCTTCGATGGGTGTTTTAGGTTGGGCAATGTAATCGGAATCTCTACTGGCATCGGTAGTAAGTAATTAAGTAGAATGCCTGAAGAAACACCGAGCTTAAAGCCCCCACCGCCCCTTGCTTCCAGGGGCAATCCCCAAACCGAACACGTAACGTAATAAACT